TTACAAAAATCAAAATCAAAGCCTCCCAGAATATTTTATTTCAGGTATTCTATGGTTCTCAATTGTAAATTCCCGGTCATTGAGATTCACGGATAATTCAGATTAATATTTAGGGATAGATCTTACCTCTCTTTTTATTCCCTAAAACAAATTGAAATGATTGAAGTTTTTCTATTTGGAATCGTCTTAGGTCTAATTCCTATTACTTTAACAGGATTATTTGTAACTGCATATTTACAATACAGGCGCGGTGATCAGTTGGACCTTTGATTGAGTAACATTTCTTTTTTTGATTGACCTCCTCCTTGTAGGAGGTCTAATTTAAGTTGCAATTAGACTTTGTTTTGTTAAGTTATTTCATTGTAATTCGACATAACATAAACGGAATCACGCTCTGTAGGATTTGAACCTACGACATCGGGTTTTGGAGACCCGCGTTCTACCGAACTGAACTAAGAGCGCTTTCTTATATCCTCTAACAGTAGATACGATTGTAAAGTGTAAAGAAAAGGATTTTTTTACCCCCGAGGTTCTTGTATACATGTACATATAGTATGTACAAACGAAAGATTATGTCCAAAATTTCCCGATCTTACTCAATGAATCCCTCGTAACTGTCCATAGGAGAAAGAATAGGTAGGGATGACAGGATTTGAACCTGTGACATTTTGTACCCAAAACAAACGCGCTACCAAGCTGCGCTACATCCCTTTTAAAAATTGTTGTACAGTGTCATTGTATAAAATACATGTCTTGTTTTCCACATCCTTCTTTTTTGCTCTACCTATCTATATAGGTAGAGAATGTTCTTGTCATTTTTTTAGGGAGCGGCAAAATTGAATCTGCTGGGTCATTGTACATATGCATTTTAGTTAGTAATTCCTAATTCTAATTTTATTTCAAGCAAAAACAAATGATCTTGAACTAAAATATCAGGTTATCTATGATCGATGTATTAGAATATCGAACTAGGACTATATATGTATTACAATATACAATACAAATAAAGAATTAAAATAAATAAGAAAAAAAATAGAAAATAAAAGAAGAAGGAGGATTTTCAATGCGAGATATAAAAACATATCTCTCAACGGCACCTGTGCTAACCACTCTATGGTTTGGGTCTTTAGCAGGTCTATTGATAGAAATTAATCGTTTATTTCCGGATGCCTTGTCATTCCCCTTTTTTTCATCCTGATTGAATTATTGTATTGATCTGTGAAGAAATGAAGAAGATTTGAGATACAATTCTACATAACATGGCTCCAATTTTGCTTCCTTTTTCTTTCCTATCATCCTAAAAAAAAAGAAAGAGAAAGAGTGTATCGAACCTCAGTCAAAATATGATAGAATTTGGGGGAAAAGAAATGGAAATGTGGATCCAGTCTAGGGGCGACGAAATTTTAACATAGAAAGAATAAAATACTGAGATTAGGATAGGAATAATTCATAGTTAGAAAAAATTGTATTAATTAATTATTACGATATTCTTAATATTCTTCTATTAATGAATATGACTCTTTTTCTTTATAGTTATAGTAATTCATAGTAATTCTATTTTAGATTATAGTACTCCGAAGTCATTCGAATTCTAATAATTCGAAAAAGAAAATATTTAAAAATTCCATTTCTAGTTAGTAACTTTTATTAATATAGTCTAGATATAGAATATAGATTCTTTTTTTTTTATTTTGATTTGTTCGGATCAAAAAGAAAATGAAGAGAGTTCTAAAGTGAAGTCGATCCAAAATGAAAAGGAGGTTCATGGCCAAGGGTAAAGATATCAGAATTATAGTGATTTTAGAATGTACCTGTTGTGTTCGAAAGGGTGTCAATAAAGAATCGCCGGGCATTTCTAGATATATTACTCAAAAGAATCGACACAATACACCCAATCGACTAGAATTTCGAAAATTTTGTCGCTATTGTCAAAAGTATACGATTCATGGGGAAATAAAGAAATAGGTGGAACGGAATGTGTGTGTGATTTTTCCAAGTAGCGGGAAGAGTAAGAGCTTTACATCTTAACATATATAATACAAACCAAATCCTATTTTGGTCGAATCTTAAATGAATAAGAAAAAAAGAGAATTCTATTTTATAGATTCTTTTATATAGAAGGAATAAACAAACAAGGAATAAGCAAACCATGGATAAATCCAAACAACCTTTTCGTAAATCCAAGCGATCTTTTCGTAAGCGTTTACCCCCAATTGGATCGGGGGATCGAATCGATTATAGAAACATGAGTTTAATTAGTCGATTTCTTAGTGAACAAGGAAAAATCTTATCTAGACGGACGAATAGGTTGACCTTGAAACAACAACGATTAATTACTCTTGCTATAAAACAAGCTCGTATTTTATCTTTGTTACCTTTTCGTAATAATGAGAAACAATTGGAGAGAGTGGAGTCGATCCCTAGAACTACTGGTCCTAGAATCAAAAATAAATAGATATACTCCTCAAAACTCCAATCGGAACTCAAGCTTATATTAATTTTTTGCTCGAAAAAACTAGAATCCAGATTTGATTCTTGTATTATAAAAAAGGAAAAATGGGAAAGAAATCTTTTTTTATTGAAAAATGTTCGTTTATTCCTACTACTCAAATCTTAATTTCTTTTTCTTCTATCTTCCCGGAGTCCTTTCTCCGGGAAATCCTGTTTCAATCATTCTTGTTTCATGTATAATAGATTCTATTAAGATTCTTTTATTCCTTTATTTGATTTGTATTTTTTTTTCTTTTTGATTGATGATTTTATTTGAAATAATATCAAAACAATTCTTATTTGATAGGGCTATTTGCGCAAGTATTTTACGATTCAGAAGCAATTGTCTCTTGTACAGATTGTTGATGAATAGGCTATAACTATAGAATAGCCTATCCTCACGAGTTACCGCATTTATCCGAGTGATCCACAAACGACGAAAATCTCTCTTTTTCCTGCTCCTATCTCGATGAGAGGAAACCAAAGCTCTCATTCTTTGTTGAGTAGTCGTTCGAGTAAGTCTTGAATGAGCCCCTATAAAGGTTGATGCAAATAAACGAATCTTTTTTCGACGTCTCCGAGCTGTATATCCTCGTTTAACTCTGGTCATTGAATCAAATCAAACTTTCTTGAATAACTAATTGATTTCTCTTCTTTCAGCCATCCTTTTCTTCCGGTCAATTAATAACAAAACGGATTCTTCCAATATATAAAATATAAATTCCAATGGCTTTTGCGACTATGACCTTCCCGACCACGATTTTTTCTTTCTTCAAGGTATCTCGCCTGGAAATAAGAAATTCGACTGCTACTAAAGAAAAAAGAATAGTGGGTTTCCTCGTTTCTATGGCAACTTCTAAAACGGTGAGGCCCTCTCTATACACCGGAGCCTCTTCTTTCATTTCATTTCATTTTATTGTGAACTTGTATAGTTCACACTCTTTGGCTCTACCCATCCATTTTTCAATTAGAATTCTTTTTTTAATTCTAATTAGAAAGTAATAGTCCTTTTCACAAAAAAAGCTATCCATACAGTGACGGCATTTAATTCTGAAAGTTCGCTAGGTAGCTGACCCTGTTAGTCCGTTTTTTCAAGAAAAGGAATAGGAGCATAACCTTTTTCCTCCGCTTAATGGATAACTATTTGTTACCAATGGAGAATTCCTTCTCATCTCAAACGGAGTGATTGGATTTGCACCAATAGAAACCATAAATTCATAACATAATTAAGTAGATGATAGATCTTCATTTTTAGATACTAGTAAATGAAATGGCCGTCTTCCACTCTATCTATCCTAATTCATTGATAGTGGTCGTTGATACTTTTGCATTTCTTCAAACTCATCATAATCTGAACTGAACGAGTCGCACATACACCCTAGTACATGTTCCTCGACGCTGAGGACATCCTCGAAGAGCGGGAGATTTCGTGACATTTCTTATTGGCTGTCTTGCGTTTCTAATAAGTTGTTTAATGGTTGGCATGGCGTGTCTATAGAATCTCATTCTAGATAGAATAGAGCGGTTGGCTTAGATCGATCTTAACCTGATGGTTGATGATTATGAATGATTTCTATTCACACGGAAATTTCGAATTTTTAAACGGAATTCGTATATTTATATGGAATACCTAGTATTTTCATTTTCGATCGCTACAAGATCAACGATGCCATGAGTTTGGGCTTCTGTTGCTGACATAAAAACATCCCTTTCCATATCTTCGGATATAACCCATAAAGGGTTGCCCGTTCTTTGTACATAAACTTTTGTGAGAGTTTCGCGAAGCTTCAATAGTTCTTCTGCTTCCAGGATAAAATCCCCTGCTTGTGCCTCGTAAAAAGAACTAGCAGGTTGGTGAATCATAACCCTGATGATATTGATATAACATCATGAATGGTTCTTCTATCTATATATCGCACGATTGGGTTAAAGTAAGGGGTAATCAAAATAACAATAAAAAATAGAATTAAACAACCGTACGGGCATCTTTTGTACATTGCATACGGCTCTGCAATGGAATTTATTTTTTCGATAGAAGAAATTCTATCGAAAAGAAGAAAAAGAACCCATCCGATCCAAATCGTTAAATGATCCATTTACCACCCTTCCTTTCGTAGTAGTAAAAAAGATACTATGATGGTTCTGTTGCTTTATATGTTTATCTATTTATCTCATCTGTGGTTTAGCAATCCCAAAGTTTCTTTTTGATATGATCCAAGAAGGAGAAAATGATTTTTTCCATTTTTTTTACTCTTTCTCTCATAACATAAAAATAAGAAAGATACTTCTGGTGTGGAAGAATAATGGTTTGTGACGCTGAAATTGACTCTTGCTTGACACATAAAATCAACTTGGGAATAACCCTTCTTTCATACTACTATCTCGATACAAAATCTCATGTTAGAAAAAAAACACTAATGGTTTGTTCATATCGAACTCGGAGTGCCATGCTATTATTACTTATTCTTTATTTGATTCATATTCGATACAGCGAAGGCATAGTATTTTTTTCTCAAATAAAAAAACTCATTGGCGCCAAGCGTGAGGGAATGCTAGACGTTTGGTAATTTCTCCTCCAACCAGAATGAAAGATCCCATTGAAGCGGCTAATCCCATACATACTGTATGTACATCCGGTGACACAAATTGCATAGTATCATAAATGGCTATTCCTGGTATTACCCATCCGCCTGGAGAATTTATAAACAAATAAAGATCCCTAGTATCATCTTCTATGCTGAGATATACCATGAGACCAACAAGTTGATTCGATATCTCGCTATCAACCTCTTGACCTAAAAAAAGTAATCTTTCTCGATGAAGTCGGTTGATTAGGGCAAAATTGTATCCCTGAGGAACCGTACGTGCACCTTTGGATGCATACGGTTCGAAAGAATTGCGAAAAAAAAATCAATGTATTGATTCCAGTCCTATTTCTTTTTTTTTTTTAACATGAGTTTTGCCCTCCTTCCCCTTCCCTATATTCTATAATGTAGAAAATCAAAAAGAATTTTATGAACTTATTGAACTAACTTCTCATTGATGTATTGTTTCATCGAAATTCAAATTACGATGTAATTTTCTTGTTCCTGAATGGACCCTTTCAATTCTTTTAGGTTCTTGTTCTACTCCGGGGGAAGATTTGCCCGAATTCCATTTGCGCATATAGGTCAAATGATTCCAGTACCACTTCTTTTTTTTTCAATTGTTTCATAACTTTCCCCAAAATATTCGATGTATTAATAATACTACTCCATTGGTAGGCAGTTTTATACTATACCTATAGTAAGTATAGTAATAGTCTATGATACAAGTGGTAATCGTGTAATCATCATATATTCTACATAATAGATTATATTAGAATATTCTATTTCATTATTAATTTCTATTGAATTATTAATGAATTTCATAATTTATTAATACTTTAATTCAATTTATATTTTATTTTTATATTCTTTATTTAATATTTCTTATTTATATTACTACATTTACACTTCCATTCTATTACTTTTACTCTTACCATTTCCAATTTGGTATTCTCTGAACGGAGCCTGGATACTTTATCAGTCCAAGTAAACCATCAATTATTTGAATTGATAATATTCATCCCCAATAGGAATTATTGTGCTTCACGCTCCGAATTATTGATTGTTCAATCAATACAAGATTGAATATATATTTATTGGATTGGGCGAAATAGAGAATACTCGATCGGGGGAGATAATGGGGAAATACCATATGACCCATATGTCTGACAAGTCGCACTATACGTCAACCCAAGCTGCATCTTCCTCTCCAGGATTCCGAAAAGGTACTTTTGGAACACCAATGGGCATTAAGATAAAGAAAAAATGAAGTACTATACTTTACTTTAATATGGAAACGTAACAATGGGTTTTATTGTCTTCATCATTTTTTCTCTTTCTTTTTCTTTTCTATTTTTATATATTTTATATCTTATATATATAAGATTAGTATTAGTAGTATTAGCATATTTCTATATTCTAAATTTCTATATTCGAAATTCTAATAGAATCTATTCTATATATTATAGAAAATAGAACTTAATATTATTAGATCTAATATTATTAGATAGATAGATTATTATCTAGATAGAATTAGAGTATATATTAAGTATATAGATTCTAATTTAGAATATTAGTATATACTTTATATATAGGAATATAGGACTGGAAGGTTCATAGAGGAAGACAGAATGAATAAAGAAAAATTGTAACGAACGGGATCGATCGGATCAGCCGATTGTTCGAATGATTTCGAATTATAAAAAGTATCTATGCAGCATTCTTTTTCCCTTAAAATCCTCCCATTGCGTATTGGTACTTATCGAGTATAGAATAAGATCTGTTTCTCTTTGTTCTTCTAAATAGAAATAAATAGAATTGTTCCCTTCTCTTTCTATTTTCAAATTCTTTCTATTCTATTTCATTAAAAATAAAAGAAGGGAATACAAATAAATATAAATCTTTTCCTATACAAAATCTACCGAACAGGTGAAATACACGGTCTAGTCTTTTCCAATGCGATAAAGTTACATAATGTCTATTTCTTTTTCAGAAAGGGGTATTTACATGGGTTTGCCTTGGTATCGTGTTCATACTGTTGTATTGAATGATCCCGGTCGATTACTTTCTGTCCATATAATGCATACAGCTCTAGTTTCTGGTTGGGCCGGCTCGATGGCTCTATATGAATTAGCGGTTTTTGATCCCTCTGACCCTGTTCTTGATCCAATGTGGAGACAAGGCATGTTCGTTATACCCTTCATGACTCGTTTAGGAATAACCAATTCGTGGGGGGGTTGGAGTATCTCGGGAGGAACTATAACGAATCCGGGCATTTGGAGTTATGAAGGCGTGGCAGGGGCACATATTTTGTTTTCTGGCTTGTGCTTCTTGGCAGCTATCTGGCATTGGGTGTATTGGGACCTAGAAATATTCTGTGATGAACGTACGGGAAAACCTTCTTTGGATTTGCCCAAGATCTTTGGAATTCATTTATTTCTCTCAGGAGTCGCTTGCTTTGGCTTTGGTGCATTTCATGTAACAGGCTTATATGGTCCTGGAATATGGGTGTCTGATCCTTATGGACTAACTGGAAAAGTACAATCTGTAAATCCAGCGTGGGGTGCGGAAGGTTTTGATCCTTTTGTTCCGGGGGGAATAGCTTCTCATCATATTGCAGCAGGTACATTGGGCATATTAGCGGGTTTATTTCATCTTAGTGTCCGTCCGCCTCAACGTCTATACAAAGGATTACGCATGGGTAATATTGAAACTGTGCTTTCCAGTAGTATTGCTGCTGTTTTTTTTGCAGCTTTCGTTGTTGCTGGAACTATGTGGTATGGTTCAGCAACTACCCCAATCGAATTATTTGGCCCCACTCGTTATCAGTGGGATCAGGGGTACTTCCAGCAAGAAATATATCGAAGGGTTGGGGCCGGACTAGCCGAAAATCTGAGCTTGTCAGAAGCTTGGTCTAAAATTCCCGAAAAATTAGCTTTTTACGATTACATTGGTAATAATCCGGCGAAAGGGGGATTATTCAGAGCAGGTTCAATGGATAACGGGGATGGAATAGCTGTTGGGTGGTTAGGGCACCCCATATTTAGAGATAAAGAAGGGCGCGAACTCTTTGTACGTCGTATGCCTACCTTTTTTGAAACATTTCCGGTAGTTTTGGTAGATGGAGACGGAATTGTAAGGGCCGATGTTCCTTTTAGAAGGGCAGAATCCAAGTATAGTGTTGAACAAGTAGGGGTAACTGTTGAATTCTATGGTGGCGAACTCAATGGAGTCATTTATAGCGATCCTGCTACTGTAAAAAAATATGCTAGACGTGCCCAATTAGGTGAAATTTTTGAATTAGACCGGGCTACTTTGAAATCTGATGGTGTTTTTCGTAGCAGTCCAAGGGGTTGGTTCACTTTTGGGCATGCTACGTTTGCTTTGCTCTTCTTTTTCGGACACATTTGGCACGGCGCCAGAACCTTGTTCAGAGATGTTTTTGCCGGTATTGATCCAGATTTGGATGCTCAAGTGGAATTTGGAGCATTCCAAAAACTTGGAGATCCAACTACAAGGAAACAAGTAGTCTGATACAAAATTCCTTTGCCATCTTTTGTCTCTATTTTTTTTATTTTATTCTAGTATTTAGAGTATATAAATTTAGATTTCTATTCTATTTATATATAGTATTTAGCTATTTAGTATTTTTAATTTGTTAATTTCTATAATTAAGCTAGAATTTCTCTTTTCTATATTAATTGAATCTATTATCTATTTCATATTCAATATTTCCTAATATATTAATTGAATTATCTATTAATATAATTAGTAATCTAATATACTAATACTAAATAGATAAATAGATATAAATAGAATAATATATTCTATTAGACTATTAGAATAATATATAGAAATAGTTAGAAATAGAATAAGAATAATACAATATCAATATAGAAGAAATAGAATTAATAAGATATGACTATATCTATATTATATCTATATCATAGTATATATACATACTCTATAGATAGTAATAGGAAATTGTAAATCTCAATTTAGAATTTCTTTAGTAAATGATCCAAAATGAATAGGTGTGGAAGCTATAATTGTAAACCACGATCGAATCTATGGAAGCATTGGTTTATACATTCCTCTTAGTTTCAACTTTAGGGATAATTTTTTTCGCTATCTTTTTTCGAGAACCACCTAAAGTTCCAACTAAAAAAATGAAATGATTTTTCATTATTTCCATTGAAGTAATGAGCCCCATATTCATATTGGGGCTCATTACTTCAACTAGTCCCCATGTTCTTCGAAGGGATCTCTTAATTTTTGAGAGGGTTGCCCAAAAGCGGTATATAAGGCATACCCAGTAAAGCTTACAAGTAATCCGGATATGGAGATGGCGACTAGGGTTGCTGTTTCCATTTTTTCGATAATTTCAAGATCACAAAGGATCACGATAATGTCGTTTATTTACAACTACAACGGAATGGTATACAAAGTCAACATATTTCAACCCATGATGAAAGAGGATTTATGGCTACAAAAACCGTTGAGAGTAGTTCTAGTTCTAGATCTGGGCCAAGACGAACTGGCGTAGGGAGTTTATTGAAACCATTGAATTCGGAATATGGAAAAGTAGCTCCAGGGTGGGGGACTACACCACTTATGGGAGTTGCAATGGCTCTATTTGCAATATTTCTATCTATTATTTTAGAAATTTATAATTCATCTGTTTTACTGGATGGAATTTCAATTAATTAGTTCATAAAAACTAGGAAGTCCTAGTTTTTCAATCAAAAAATAGTATTTTACTTATACTTACTTAATGCTTAAAATACTTAATACTTCAACTTAATATTACCTAAGACTTGGATTTCATTCTGGTAGTTCGATCGTGAAATTTATTTGTTTCGATATTTCATTTCCGGAATATGAGCGTGTGACTTGTTATAATTGATCCTATTGATAATACAGAGAATGAACCTGTCATCTCTATCAAGATGATTCTACCTCGTCAGATATTTATTCTAGTCTCTGGAGCACGGACTATATAGAATAGATCAAGAAAAGAAATATTTGAACTATGATTCATACCTATTATTCAGACCTCGCAACCGGATAAAAAAAAATGGGAATAGGTCTTTTCTAAATCAAACAATTTTTTCCTTCATACTTCTTTTGACCAAAAGAAACCTTTTTCTCTATATTTTGTTGAGTTATTACATTCATTGAAGAAGTGATGATCAAATGGTTTTTACTCAGAAAACCTTTGAGTTCAGCTTTGGCTTTCTTAAATCATCGTGGTTCTAGTATGAATCTGAGGTTTCAATTGATTCATAGGGTCTCAACAAGAGAATTCCTATCAAACAAAAAAAAGATAGGGAAGAGAAGATTCAAGAGGCCTGTCACGATTAACATAAAGAAAGATGGATGAGCCAACTTGAGATTGTATTTCTTGGCATTATCATCACAAAGAAGAGATTCCGGATTTTTCTTACTTCGTATCTTTGGGTCAAATCGAGTCAAGCGGCTAAGCCACAAGAAGTTTGAAACTCTCTATTCCATATCCGTTGAACCCAGTATTTGTGTGTTTCGGCTTGAGCCGTACGAGATGAAATTCTCATATACGGCTCTCAGAGGGGGAGTCTTTCTTGGGTTACCTATCTCAATAAAGTATATGATTGGTTCGAGGAACGTCTCGAGATTCAAGCGATTGCAGATGATATAACTAGTAAATATGTTCCTCCTCATGTCAACATATTTTATTGTCTAGGGGGGATTACGCTTACTTGTTTTTTAGTACAAGTAGCTACGGGTTTTGCTATGACCTTTTACTATCGTCCAACTGTTACAGAGGCTTTTTCCTCTGTTCAATACATAATGACTGAGGCCAACTTTGGTTGGTTAATTCGATCAGTTCATCGATGGTCAGCAAGTATGATGGTTCTAATGATGATCTTGCACGTATTTCGTGTGTATCTTACAGGTGGGTTTAAAAAACCCCGCGAATTAACTTGGGTTACAGGGGTGGTTCTGGCTGTATTGACCGCATCTTTTGGCGTAACTGGTTATTCCTTACCTCGGGACCAAATTGGCTATTGGGCAGTCAAAATTGTAACAGGCGTGCCTGAAGCTATTCCTATAATAGGATCACCCTTGGTAGAATTATTACGTGGAAGTGCTAGTGTGGGCCAGTCCACTTTGACTCGTTTTTATAGTTTACATACTTTTGTATTGCCTCTTCTTACTGCCGTATTTATGTTAATGCACTTTCCAATGATACGTAAGCAAGGTATTTCGGGTCCTTTATAGAGAAGGCAGATCATAGATATTTGTAATTTATAATATCGGGGAGGAACAAGAGTCTTTCATTGCTACAAATATGGATTATTGAAAAATAAGGCATGTTATTTGGATACCTCTATTCAACTCTGAAGTATTGTTTCTTTGATACGAATCGAATAGTTGAAGTATATTTTCCTAAAAGAGGATGGATTATGGGAGTGTGTGACTTGAACTATTGATTGGTCCATGCAGATATATGATTTTATCCGCCACGTTGGAATTCACAACCTAACGTGTCTCCACATCCAACCATCACGTCAGTCCTTTTATGTAGCATAGGATATAGGCCGGTTTGCTTGAGGAGAATATTTTCTATGATCATACCCGAATCATGTCATGCATGAACAGGCTCCGTAAGATCCCTAGAATAGAATGATCCAATGTTCTATTTATTCCACTTTTTTTTTTCTTTTTCTTTTTTTTTAGTAATTTTCTTATAATTAATTGATAGTATTAATATGAAATATTAATTTGATAGTAATCTTATTAAGTTTTTTATAGTATGTAGATGCATTCATTTCCTCTGCATCGACACTGAATCTATGATACTATTGGAGTTAAATAAGGGATCTAAGGAAGAACGGGGGCTATACTTTATTAGTAACAAGTAAAAATTTTGTATTTTTGTATGTAATACAATCGAGATGTTGTGGGGATAAATACCAACCAAAAGACATGAGACAATCCAAAAAGCACTTGATCATGATCAAATTTGTAAGCCTACTTGGATATTGAGCATTTCCTTGTTGTCAGAACTGAATTCTTTGCAATGAATAATGAATCGTTGAAACTCGGGGAAATGGAATTTGATAAATCTTTTCTTACATAGAGTCATTCTACATTATATATGTAGATATGTATGAAATATAGATCTTCTATGGACCTATTTATGTTCTATGGATCTATTTCTGTGATTCTTTTGATTCTTGCTCGAGCCGGATGATAAAAAATTATCATGTCCGGTTCCTTTGGGGGATGAATCCACAAGAATTCACCTATCCAAATAACAAAGAAACCTGATTTGAATGATCCTGTATTAAGAGCTAAATTGGCTAAAGGGATGGGACATAATTATTATGGAGAACCTGCATGGCCCAATGATCTTTTATATATTTTTCCAGTAGTAATTCTAGGCACTATTGCATGTAATGTGGGCTTAGCAGTTCTAGAGCCGTCAATGATCGGTGAACCGGCGGATCCGTTTGCAACTCCGTTGGAAATCTTACCCGAATGGTACTTCTTTCCCGTATTTCAAATACTTCGCACAGTACCCAATAAGTTATTGGGTGTTCTTTTAATGGTTTCAGTACCAATAGGATTATTGACAGTACCTTTTTTGGAGAATGTCAATAAATTCCAAAATCCATTTCGTCGTCCAGTAGCTACAACAGTCTTTTTGATCGGTACCGCAGTAGCTCTTTGGTTAGGTATTGGAGCAACTTTACCTATTGAGAAATCCCTAACTTTAGGTCTTTTTCAAATTGATTAAACCGTGAAATACCACGACATAGGTATCTAAGGAAGATCCCCTTCTGGATCTTCCCTAGATACATCAATCTTATTATGATCTATTCTGCAAATATATGGATCGTGTCGGAGATTAAAAACTTATTCTATTCTTTTTTATTTCTAAAAACTAAAAAAAGAAAAAATTCCAATGGATTTAAAATGAAAACTTTTTCTTAGGTAAATTGATTGCAAAATGCTTCTGTAGAGTGCCCAATATCTGTTTTACATCTTCTATGCGAAAATATTCCATTTTCATAAGATCTTCTTGACTGTGACTCAAAAGGTCCAATAATGTATGTATATTGGACCTTTTGAGACAATTATAGGTCCTGGAAGACAATTCTGATTGGTCAATAAAAATACATGTCAATGGAATTCCTTTTTTGTTTTTCTTGAGATTAGTGAATCTGTCTTGAAAGGAAAAAAGGGGTAGATTCCATCTGTTTTCATTTTCCTCGAAATTCATGTCCTTTTCCTCTGCATGTAGAAAAGGAATCAATAAATCAATCAAATTACGAGAAGCCTCATAAAGTGCTTCTTTAGGAGTTAAACTTCCATTCGTCCATATTTCTAGAAAGAGTATCTCTTGTTTTTCATCCCCATTCCCATAAGAATGAATACTATGATTCGCATTTCGAACAGGCATAGATACAATATCTATAGGATAACTTCCATCGTGAGAGTCGTTTGTGGATTTCATACGATATCCGCGATCTCTCTTGATTTGTAATTCAATACACAAATCAATTGGTTCTGTCAGGTTAGCTATATGCTGTGTCGTGTCAACTATTTCTACAGAAGGTGGTGAGATGATATCTTGAGCTGTTATGTATTTTGGACCCCTGACGCAAATGGATGCGTCCCTAATTCCATAGAGATTACTTCTCAATACAATCTCTTTCAAATTTATTAAAATCTCATGTACTGATTCTTCAATACCTGCTATCGTAGAATATTCATGCAGCACATTCTCAGATGTTGCACGTGTGATACATGTTCCTTCTATTTCTCCAAGTAAAGCCCTTCGCATGGCGATACCTATGGTATCGGCTTGACCTTTCATAAGCGGGGACAAAACGAAACGACCATAATAAAGACGCTTGCTGTCTACTCTTGATTCAACACATTTCCACTGTAGTGTTCGAGTGGATCCTGCTACTTCTTCTCGAACCATACTCTTATTTTTCTTTTATTTATGATTATTGGATCAGATCATTGAATCATTTATTTCTCTTGAAATCTCTTGAATTCTTATTTCTACACACGTCTTTTTTTAGGGGGGCGACATCCATTATGCGGCATAGGTGTTACATCACGTACGAAACTTAATAGCATCCCATTTCTACGAATGGCTCGTAATGCCGCATCTCTTCCGAGACCTGGACCCTTTATCATAACTTCTGCTCGTTGCATACCTTGATCAACTAATGTACGAATAGCATTAAAGGCCGCGGCTTGAGCAGCATAGGGTGTCCCTTTTCTTGTGCCTCTGAATCCAGAAGTACCTGCGGAAGCCCAAGAAACCACCCGACCTCGTACGTCTGTAACAGTTACAATAGTATTGTTGAAACTCGCTTGAACATGAATAACTCCTTTTGGTATTCTACGTTCATTCTTATTTGAACCAATACGTGCATTCTTACGTAAACCAATTTTTGCTATAGGTTTTGTCATATTTTATTAGATCATATTCATAAGAATAAAAGAAAGAAGAATCAGAAATCTACATAAAGATACGGATACAGGAATATCCATTTCATATGAAAACGAATCCTTTCTTCTTTCTTTTTACATGTACATGTTACATGTACATGGGTTTTTCTTTTAAAAAGTTCTTGATTTAGAACTTGAGAAGGATTACCCCTGTCTCTGTTTATGTCTCGGATTGGAACAAATGACTCTAATTCGCCCCCGCCTACGAATCAAGCGACATTTTTCACAAATTTTACGAACAGAAGCCCTTATTTTCATATTTATCATTCCTTACTTTCATTATGAATCTATTTTTTTTTGGAAACAAAAATCAGTTTATTACATTTTTGAACTTCGAATTATATCCCTACGAAAAGGATGTTTAAAAGAATGATCTAATCGTTTGAATCTTTTTTGCGAAGTCTATAAATTATACGTCCCCTGGTTGAATCATAACGACTCATTTCGATTTTGACTCTATCTCCGGGTAGTATACGTATAAAACTGCGCCGGATTCTTCCTGAAATATAACCTAGAATTAGATCTTCATTATCTAACTGAACTCGGAACATGCCGTTGGGAAGTGATTCAGTAATTAAACCCTCATGAATTAATTTTTGTTCTTTCATTCCAGGGAACCCCCTTTAAGTATCAACTAATAGAGGAAGAGTTCTATAATTCACTTCTCCTCTCTATTTTACAAAGAGTAAGTTCGAGAGAAAATTAGGGTATCCAGGAGAATCACCATATATAACACAAAATTTCTCCTCCAATTTTTTCTAGTCGAGCTTCTCGATCTGTCATTATACCTCGAGAAGTAGAAAGAATTACAATTCCCATTCCGCCTAAAATCTTAGGAATTCGTTGATAGTTGGAATAGATTCGTAGACCGGGTCGGCTGATACGCTTTAAAATTATTTTATTCCCTTTCCTATTCTTTCTATGTCGTAAGGTTAAAACCAAGAAATTTTTTTGACTTTCTTGATGTTTTCGAACATTTTCAATAAAACCTTCTCGTAAAAGTATTTTCACAATGTTTTTAGTGATATTAGTAGATACTATTTGAACTCTTCCCTTTTGATCTATGTCAGCATTTCTTATAGAAGTTAATATATCGGCAATAATGTCTCTACCCATGACGAACTATAGTTATTGGTGCCTCCTAATTTTGATATAATCAACATGCTTCTTTTTTGTTTTATTTTTTATTGAATTTTTTTTTGAAATTCTTAAATTATAAAAAATTCTTAGAAATTTAAAGTATATGCATGAGACACAATCTATTCTATTAATAGGATCTGTTTCAGATATTTGAATATTATAAGTTCTAAATATAAATATTCCATATATAGATTATAGATAGGATATATCCTATCTATAATACTTCGGGTGCTAATGAAACTATTTTAGTAAAATTCAATTGTCGCAATTCTCGAGCAATCGCACCAAAAATTCGAGTTCCTTTTGGATTTCCTTCTTGATCAATGATAACCGCTGCATTGTCATCATATCGTATTCTCATGCCATTATCACGTTTGAGTTCTTTACACGTGCGTACAATCACAGCTCTAATTATTTCTGATCTTTCTATAGGCATGTTGGGCACTGCTTCTTTGATTACAGCAACAATAACATCGCCAATATGAGCATATCGGTGATTACCAGTTCCTATGATTCGAATACACATCAATTCTTGAGCTCCACTGTTATCCGCTACATTCAAAAGGGTCTGAGGTTGAATCATATCATTTTTATTTGAATCTCTTATTTCAATGCAAGGGATAATGGAAAAAAGAAATATTGTCTGTCTAGAGATAAAGAAATCCGTGGTTGTTTTTTCGTTCTCAATACTCCTTCTTCTTTTACTTTTGTTTACCTATCCTGAAATAACAAATTGAGTTCGTATAGGCATTTTGCATGCAGCTATTTCCATAGCAGCTTTGGCTACAGTTTCTGATACTCCACTCATTTCATAAAGTATTCGGCCCGGTTTAACAACAGATACCCAATATTCGGGGGATCCCTTGCCCGAACCCATACGTGTTTCTGTAGGTCTTACAGTAACAGGTTTGTCGGGAAAGATACGTACCCATATCTTTCCACCACGACGCACATATCGTGTCATTGCTCTTCGCCCTGCTTCTATTTGTCTAGCCGTGATCCAAGCAGGTTCAAGTGCCTGAAGAGCGTATCTGCCAAAACAAATATGATTGCCTCGGCAAGATATTCCTTTCATTCTACCTCTATGTTGTTTACGAAATCTGGTTCTTTTGGGGTTATAGTTGATGGTTATTTCTGAATTCCATCTCTACTGCAAAGCCGGACATGAGAGTTTCTTCTCATCCAGCTCCTCGCGAATGAAATGATTCAAGAATAAGAATATTACATATACACATGTATTTCATTCTAAGAAAGAATATACTAATTTTTTTATATTGAATTTGTTACATAGGTAGCTGTATATATAACTAGGCGTGTTTGTTTATATATAATGCTTCTTTCTTTTATCAAAATTTCTAAAGTATTTTACTTTACCTCTATTGAATCACGCCAACAGTCATCCAATAAATGAAATTCTTAAATTAAATAAAAATAAAGAAAGGTTTCGCGGGCGAATATTGACTCTTTCCTCCTTCATTTGTAGGGTCAATTCATGACCATTTAGAAGAAATCCATTTTTTATTGGTTCATTCCGCCATCCTACCCAATGAATCATTAGGATTGATTCGTTTTCAAGAAAATCCTATGTAATCACAGGTTCCATCGTTCCCATAGCTTCTCTATTAATGCTTAGGCCTGAACTCTGCAATGGAGCTCTTAACAAAATCTGTTATTTGTTTCCGAGTCAATCTCCTCAGTTTTTATTAACCCGAAGCTCAATTAAATTATTCTCTATTTTTTATTATTTCTATTATCTATTTTTCTATCTTTGATATCTTATTATTTCTTTATCTATCTTCTTTTTCTATCTTATTACATACATAATAGACTGACTATATTATCCATATTGATTAGATTATTATTTTAATTTAATTTCTTTTATTATATTTCTTATATTTTCTTCTATGTTTCTATTTTATTTCTATTTTTTATTTGTATATTTCTTATTCTATTGTAATATTGTAATTGTATATTTTGTATTTTTATTTGATGTTGATGCTTTATAACACTGCTTTTTTATGGGGTAATTCTTCATAAACCATACATATGGGAATCATATATCATTGAGATCTTTATTCTCTCTTTCTATCATCCTTACATTTTTCCACATCCCTTTTTTTTCACAATTCCTAATCAGATTTATTTTTTATGAAAAGAATTTCAGTTGCTACAACTATATGATTGATTCAGTCATATAGTGACTGTTTCTTGGGATCTCGACAATACGAAGCAATAAGTTGGTTATTAGTTTTGAGTTTCTTTAGTTTTTATAGTGGGGTTAGCGTTTTTTTTCAATCTCAATTCTCAACTCTAAAGAAAAAACTAACGAGTCACACACTGAGCATAGCAATTATACTAAAATCTAAATTAAATTAAAGGGTAAATCAAATTTTTATTCAACCTTATAGAATTATAATTGTTCGTTTTTCTTTGATTAAGAAAAAAAAAAGAAAAAGAAGAAAAGAGTTTCTAAATCTTTTCTATCGATGAGCAGAATGGCGAGATAAAGAAAGGTCCATTATTCTGATTTTCTTATTCTTGGTTTACAAATAGCCAAATTTTGATGCCTAAGACTCCATAGATAGTTCTAATTGTATGGGAACAGTGATCAATTTTAGCGCGAATTGTTTGTAAAGGAACCCTGCCTTCTCTGATCCATTCGACACGTGCAATCTCTTTTCCGTCGATACGCCCTGCAATTTGCACTTGAATTCCTTTTGTACCCGTTTGTTCAGTTAATTCAATAGCTTTTTTCATTGCCTTTCGAAATGAGACTCTATTTTTTAATTGTAAAGCTATATATTCTGCAAGAATATTAGGTTGTCTATAAGGCTTTTCAATTCTTGTGATAGCAATGTTGAGTCTCCGATTTACAGAATGAAACTCTTTTTGTACATTCATCTGTAATTCTTCGACTCCCCGTGTTCGTCCTTCTATTAATAAATTGGGAAATCCAATACAGATTATGACCTGAATCAAATCTATTCTTTTTTTAATTCCTATATGGACAATTCCTTCTAAACTCGAGGATATTTTCTTATTTTTTTTTACATAATCCTTAATACAATTACGTATTCTTTCATCTTCTTGTAGACCTATGGAAAAATTCTTTGGTTTTGCAAACCAAAAAGAATGATGACTTTGAGTTATTCCAAGTCTGAACCCAAGTGGATTTATTTTTTGTCCCATATTTTTCTATTATTTTTCCATCCATTTTTTTTTTCTAAATAGGAATCTAAATTTTATATTTTTCTTTTAAAAAAATCTTTATATGACAAGTGGTTTTTTTTATCAGATAACTACGCCCTCGAGCCCGGGGTCTTAACTTTTTCACAATAGCACCTCTATTGACTTCAGCTTTACTAATAAATAAATCAGCTTTATTCAAACCCATATTATGACTAGCATTTGCTGCTGCAGAATAAACTAATTTTAAAATTGGATAAGATGCCCAATAAGGCATTAGTTCTAGTATCATGAGTGTTTCCTCATAAGAACGTCCGCGAATCTGATCAATTACTCTTCGTGCTTTGAAAACAGACATACATATATGTTGAGCTAAAACTTTTGCTTCTCTATCCGAATTTTCGTTCTTTATCATAAAAGTTCTCCCCCGCCAATGAATGATAAGTGCCTAGGTGAAGTATAGTATAAGATAAGTCAGAAAAGTATAAGTCTTATTAGTATACTAGAAAAAGAAAAGAAATATACCTATACTCTTACTATAAGATAAAGACTCTTAAGTCTTAAATTAAGTCTTAAATACTATTAAGATAAGGCTTTTCACATGAATACTTAGTAGAACGACTAACGACGAGATTTATTATCGTTTCTCGCGTGTCTCACGAAAGTGAGAGTAGGTGCGAATTCTCCCAATTTGTGACCGACCATACGATCTGTGATATAAATAGGTAAATGTTCCTTTCCATTATGAATAGCGATTGTATGGCCAATCATTGTGGGTATAATGGTAGATGCCCGAGACCAAGTCACTATGATTTCTTTCTCCTCCCTCCTGTTGAGTTTTTCAATTCTTCCCGATAAATGATTAGCTACAAAAGGATTTTTTTTTAGTGAACGTGTCACGGCTGATTACTCCTTTTTTTCCATTTTTAAAATTGGCATTCTATGTCCAATATCTCGATCTTAATCTGAAGTATAATGATGAATGGAAAAAAGAGAAAATCCTTTAGCTAGATTTAGCTAGATAAGGGAAGGGGCGGATGTAGCCAAGTGGATCAAGGCAGTGGATTGTGAATCCACCATGCG